CTCATTTGCAGTCCCGAGCATTTTTTATTTCCCATTTGTTGAAAAAAAATCCCATTATTGGTGCGTTCTTCATCCAATTAGATGAATCGATCTAGCAATGATAGAATTTCGATTTTGTTTACAGAATCGCATAAAATTTTATCTAACTCCATATATGTGTATATGGAATATATGAAATACATATAAGCGGGGGAATAAAGATAAAGAGAATTTTCTATTCCAATTGGAATTTGCAACAGATCCAATTGGAACGAAATTCGAAATTGAGCAATTTTACTTAACTGAGTTAGACTTATGGAGTTTCGTATAGAATAGCAAACCAAAAAATGATTCCATTTCGACTATTATTATGATATTAATATTCCAATACTATGATATTAATATTCCAATACGATTGGATAACAGATACCGGTAAAATAACTAGATTCGGGATTTGATCTGTTCGATGAGCTAAAGTAAAGACCTAATCATTAGAAACAATCAATATAATCAATAGAAAGTTGATTTTTTTAGCATGTAGTTTTTTTTGTGACTTGAATTGTTAAGCTCAAAGCAAAATAGTTTGCATAGAAGAGATAGATTTTTATCTATTTTTGGTATTTTTATCTATTTTTGGTAGTAGAGTTCACATAATACGATTTAAGCGCATAATAAGAACATAAGATAAAGAAGGCCTTTTTTAACCCTATACGGATATATATAGCTATCTATATGCGTCTCTCTTTTTATATTATATTGCAGTTCTATCTATTCTGGACATCACGTGTCATGCCCTATCAAAAGTTCTATTTTCTCTCAGAATTATGGACAGATCCGATATTCGATTAGTTATCTGTGTAAGAATTTACAGTCTGGGGTTTACATATATTCCTAATTGTTGTTATAATTGAAATTGAGAAGGATTTTTTTTATTGAAAAGAATCAATACTGATTCCTTACTTACATATCAATTTCAATTTTCTGCTATCCCTAGCATTAGAGAAATACAATTGGAGATTCAAATCCAAGAATTGTTTATGAATTCACATTCAATAGTTAATGGTTCCAATTTGTCTCCTTTTGTGAATGAAAATTGACATTTGGTTTTTTATTTCGGGGAAGGCATTTCCCTATTTTATTTTATGGTTTAAGTTTAGATAGTATATGTTTTAAGATACTATAAAAATTAATCGAAAAGATAGATCCAATCCAAATCAAAAACAAGGAAGGATTTCTTTTATTTATATTTCATTTAAATTCATTTTTCATTTAAATTCATTTAAAGGGATTAAGATTCAAAAAATGGGATTTAAAGATGTTTCAAGATGCAAGTAAAAAGGGAAAGGGAATATTTTCGTCTCTTTTTTTTAGCACTTTGGCGACATGGCCGAGCGGTAAGGCGGGGGACTGCAAATCCTTTTTCCCCGGTTCAAATCCGGGTGTCGCCTGATTAACAAAAGACGCAAAATACCCATTATCTTATGTTTTGTTGATATAATTTGTCAAATTTGTCCACAACAGAAGAAGTCGGAGGAAAAGGACTCTTGATACTCCCTTGATTCTAAACATCTGAGGGTTCTGTTTTCTAGAGTACTGTAAATTCTTTAGGAGTCAAGGAAAGTTTATAGTAATGAAAGGAAATCCGTAAATCTTGATATAATAGTCCGCCCAATACTTACTACTAATGTATAGGGACTGTTTCTTGATTGAATGGCGGGATAGAAAATCGAATTAGTAGTTGTGGAAAGCGCGGAAGATACTTTGTATACAAATTTTTAAAAATTCTTGAGTACTTAGGAATTTAATCAATCTAATATCGATTGAATAGATAATTGGATTTTACTTATACATATCTATTCTATTTTTTTACATACATTTTGACTTTTCTATTTTTATATAACGTACAAAAAGAAATTCTTTCTTTTTGGTTTAGGTAATTCCTAGTCAAGAATGGAGTAGGTTGTCTTCAAATTGTTTTCCAGAGAAAATCGAGAAACGTTAAGGATTAGATCAAATAGAAAGGGCTATGTAAAAAAAAACGAAATAGGAGTATGTAATAGATAACGATCCATTTTGATTCTAGACTTTTCGATTTTTTACTTAATGAAGAACAACAAAATAAAGACTAGGTCTTATTAATCTTATATCTTAGTCTTATTAATCTTCTATCTTAGTAAGATTTTATTAACACTTCCAACTTCCCAGGGTTTTGCCCTTATTTTGTTTTTCTTTGTCCTTGTGTTTAATCTTTTCCAATTCTACTAGCAATCCTATAAGAATTTCTTGCAATTGCAATATAGAAGAATTTCTTCTAATTCATTCTATTTCTTGAATTCTTTCATCAATGGTATTGGGCAAAATCCCTTTTTTGACTCTGTGCCGGCGATTCTATTATTATTAGTATTAGTGAAGAATAATGGAAAATTTCTTTCATATTCATATAGATAGGAGACATAATTCACATGGATATAGTAAGTCTCGCTTGGGCTGCTTTAATGGTAGTCTTTACATTTTCTCTTTCACTAGTAGTATGGGGAAGAAGTGGACTCTAAGGATACTATTAATTGAGTTCAGAAATCAAACTGTACCGATTCTTTTAGAGATCGTTCTGCAAAGACTTTTTTAATTTAACTATTGAAATTGAATTCAAATTCAATTGAATTAAAAGGATCTTCATTATATTCGATTATATTCGGGTGGAGTAATGTATTCTATGAATAATATATTAATAATATATGAATAATACCCTTTTAATCTAAGATATCTTATCTTCTTCGACAAGTCACATATTGCGCACTTAGTGCTTAGTTTAGTATTTGTTTTATTATTTTATTTTAATTTTATTTTAAAAATTGGATTTATGCTATATTTTATTGACTTGACTCATTTCATATCATGATTCAAATCTTTAAAAGATTAAAAAATCTGTGAGGTTTACTTTACTAATCTTTTTCCTCGACACCGGAAAAGGTTTTTATAGAATTCTTTTCCTTGGATGATCTGTTAACTGCTCAATCAATTACTTCTGCCTTCTTCTTCAAAATGGTAAAAAAAGATTTCTTGATTTTCTTTTTTTAATATATATGTTCTTTTATTTATATGTTTATATGCCCAGACTCTTTTTTTTTCCTTTTCATTTATTTTATTCTTTCGTTAAATGCGATTCCGTAATTTCTATTGAAAATAATCAGAAATCTAGGAATTCGAATTGTAAGAGTAAGAGTTGCTTTTCGACTATTTCAGATTAATTGGAATCAACACAAATGAAGAAAAAAGAAATAGAATTGGGGCTTTATGTACATTACATAGAGATAATGGATTTCTAGATATATGAATATGGATAGAAAGATGATATTCTAGATTGATCTACATTAAGTATATTTTTATTTAAGTATATATTTGTATATAGTACAACTGTATACACTAGAATAACAAAAATAGATAGTATGGTAGAAAGAAAACTTTTCTTTCTACCATACTATCCGATCTCATAGAATACTGCTGATTCTAGTCCGCTCATTTCATCTAAAACGGCGAAATTGGAATCCTTTTCATTTTCTAATCGCCGATATTAATAAGAACTAAGATGATATTAATAAGAACTAAGATGATATTAATAAGAACTAAGATGATATTAATAAGAACTAAGAAGTCAAGTTTCATTCAAATTAATCACTTTGACTGACAGTTTTTACGTATATTATAAGTAAAAAGGCAGTAGGAACAAGAATGAACAGCGCAGTAGCAATAAATGCGAGAATATTTACTTCCATAGTCTCACTCTTTCGTTTTTCCTTACTTTGCAATAACTCGGGATTTAATCCCATAGAGATGATAAATCTTTCGCCTCTAAATTCAATGATATGAATTCCATCTCGATGATATCGAATCGAATCAATATCATGAATAACAATATCGGAGCTATCAAATCGATTTATCGTTGATAATTGAATAGTATAACATAGAAAGATCGTTTATCCATACCGAATCCAAAAATGGATTCCTGGTATAATCGAGAATTTTTTTTTACTTTATTTTTCATTCTTTTCCATTCTTTTTTTTCTATAAAATTTGCGCCTTCCTTAGTACAATCCATTTGTCGAAGTCTCATCTAACCGTGTTTTTTTATTTTGAGACTTCGACTCGTTATAAACAAACCCAAACAAAGAAACAATAGAAGCAAAATGGAGAAAGGGGAATTAAGTTCTAAACTCTTTGTTAATGATCTAATCTTATTGTAAGTAAAACAAAAAAAAAGTGTGATAAAGACAAGGGCAAGTACAGTATAAAAAAGATCGAATATTCTACCAAATTCAATTTTATTTGTATCGTATAAATACAAATTCGATTTGTGTATGGACTGCCACGAAAGATATGGTACTCGATTCGATTTCATTACACGAATCGGTAGAAATCAAAAAAGTCAAACTCAGTATGGTATCTCTTGGAATCCTGAGTATAATGTTATCTATGATTGCACTAATCCATATATGTCTTTATCAATAAGTACTAGTTGAAGAACTGAAAATTCCCATATTTCTATTTGCTTTGATAAGAACTGAAAAACGAAAATAAATAGGAAAATAAATAGAAAAAAAGAAATAGAAATAAGAATAGAAATAATAAAAAATAAGAAAAAAGAAAAAGAAAGAAATGGAAATAAGGTTCCCTTTTGAAATGAAATTATACTATTTGTCCTCGTTTGACAGAAAATGGAGAGAGAATTGGATATATATATATTTTAGTAAATTATTGAATTTTGATCTGTCGGGACTGACGGGGCTCGAACCCGCAGCTTCCGCCTTGACAGGGCGGTGCTCTGACCAATTGAACTACAATCCCAGAGAAATGAAATAAAGTATAGAGCATACATATTCTTATGATTTCATTCAAACCCTTTCTAGTTAGATTTTAGATTGTAATTGCCACGTTGTAACAGAGACGTGAGTTTTCTATTGCTAAACACATGGATATAAACTTTAGCGATAACGACACGGATTACTACTCATTTTTTCATTATGTCAAATCCAAATCGATTGATAATCAATCTTTCAATGAAAAAAGAGTCTTTTTTCTTTACATTTCTCTTTTTCTTAGACTTTATACTTACAAATCCTGATATGAATCTGGATCAAGAGCAAGATCCGAATTTGTGGAAAAAAAAAAATAGAGCAAATCAAATAAATAATAAATAACAGGTAAAAATATATCAGAAATTTTGACTTTTGTCCGCTTTTTTACGTATCAAGCATTTCAAGAGAACAAAGGGGTTATACCATTTCGTGGTGGATCAGTGAATTATTGGGCCGAGCTGGATTTGAACCAGCGTAGACATATTGCCAACGAATTTACAGTCCGTCCCCATTAACCGCTCGGGCATCGACCCAGGAAGAATCAACTCCAGACTTATTATATTAACTTAATATATTTTATTTATATTAACTTAATATATTTTATATTAAAAATCCATGATCAACTTCCTTTCATAATACCCTACCCCCAGGGGAAGTCGAATCCCCGCTGCCTCCTTGAAAGAGAGATGTCCTGAACCACTAGACGATGGGGGCACAGTTGCCCGACCGTCAGCATATTATGCTCATAGTATGAACAATTTTTTGAAATTGTCAATATAACGAAATAGTCTAATTAGATTTGAAAGATCTTTCCGTCTTTCATGATTATTTTTGATTCGTCATTTATATTCATGAATTATTCATTCTAATATCAATTGGAATTTTTATTATTTTTTTTTTTTTTTTATTAATTATTTTTTTTTACTAATTATTTTGTTTTTATTTTAATTTAAAAAATATTTTTAAATATTTAAAATAATATATAAAATAATATATAAATAGAATAAAATCTAATAAAAAAAAAAATAATAAAATAGATAAAATAATAGAAATCGAAGAAATAGAATAGAAGAATAGAAATAATACGAAAGATTCTTTCCTTTCAAGGAATGGAATGATTGATTTCCCAGCAAGCCGTAAAGGAGGGTTAACCCCCACTTCTTCCGCTTTCATTCATTGATTACCTCATTGGTAAGTAAGGGGGATGGGCATATCTCTATCGCCGACTATACTATATTAATAATATATATATACTTATTAATTTGAATTTAATTAATAATAAATATATTTACTTTACATAGATTTGATTTATAATCTAGTTCCCTAGATATATGTTGTCCGCATAGTGGCTCATTCCTGAATTGGATCAAATGGGCCCTTTTAACTCAGTGGTAGAGTAACGCCATGGTAAGGCGTAAGTCATCGGTTCAAATCCGATAAAGGGCTTTGGCCTTTTTTTTTTCAAAAAAACTCCAGCGGTAGTATTTTTATTTGATTTGAAAGGACAATAGAGATGTTGTTGATATTTGTAATAAAAAGAAAAATAAACAAAAAACTCTAATAATTCATTCTAAAATTTCTATATTATTATATAATTTTAGAATGAATTTTAGTATAAGAATTATAGTTATAAAGTTGAAGATTTGTTTATTATATTATACTGAGATTATATTATACTGAGATAAGCTGGTTCTTAAATTGCGAAAATGAAATTAACCGTAAAGTTTAGATTCGAAATCAACAAAAGAAAAAGTAAGTGGACCTAACCCATTGAATCATAACTCTATTTACTATTATGAATATGAAAATTCGATATAATGAAATTGGAACAGTAGATCCGCTATCCGCTTTTTCTTTAATTTTCATATTTTTTTTATTAGACTCTGAAAAAATTTGTCGATATTTCTGATTCAATTTTCTTGTTTTTGTCCCTAGTTATTCTATAGGTATAGGAATAAATAGGAATAAATAGGAATAAATCACTATTCCCTTCTTCCGCAGAAAAGTTTTTTTGAAGTGACAACATAAGACATATAAGAAAGATTTAAAATATCTTTCTTTAATTCCAGACCAAAAGATCCATTTTATATTGATAGTTTTATACGTATATAAGATTTATCTTTTATGTATAAATAGATAATCAAATTTATATATCTATCAGATAATGGTTTCATGGACCAAGTCTTTCCATATCGATGCATACACAATATTTTTATTACACCAAGACAATATAATGCAGAATAACTAAAAAAAAATTTCATGGAAAGTTTCCTATTATTATTTAATATTGCATTGAATTAAATAAGAGGAAATCCCCTTTTTCTTTTCTGACAGATAAAAAGTAAATAAAAAGTAAATAGAATAAAATATTTGAAGTGTCTTTCTTGCTTTGGCCTGTGAAAAGACATATTCTGGGGTTTTAGTTCATATTCTATTCATCTGAAGGCAAAAGAAATAGAATAATAAAGGAAAATCTAATAAAGAAAAAAAGAAATAAAATGAAAGAATAAAGATAAAAAAATAAGAAATAAAATTAATTAAAATGAATATTGTAGTCGTTTACTGCATATGCATATAGAAATTCGAAAAGTACAAAATATTTATTTTTTAATTTTAAAAATAAATCTGACTAACAAGATAAGATCCACGAATAAGATTCGTTTTATAG